CTATTTATTTCTATTTCAATTGCTATATTTCAATTTGAAATTTTTATTAATTTTGAAATTCTTATTTATATAATTATATAAATAAGAATTTCAAAACTAATAAAAAATAGAAAATAATAATAGAAATTGTAAAAATAGATAATTAAATAAATTCAAATTAATATAAATTAAATATATTCTATATTTTTAGAATAGAAAAATAGACAATTTCGAATTATATAGAATTATAAATATATATTTAATAAATATAGAATAAGAATAAATAGAGAATTCGAATTTATATAATTAAATAAAATTTAATAAAAAAAAAGTAATTATGAAATTATGATTATCTAAAGTAATAAAGAGAGAGGCAAAGCTTTTTTTTTTTCAAGCCTTACTAGTTGTATAATGTAACTACTTGCTATGTAATGTAACATAATAATTATCCTTATAATTATCCTTTTTCAATCGGGAGAGATGGCTGAGTGGACTAAAGCGTCGGATTGCTAATCCGTTGTACGAGTTATTCGTACCGAGGGTTCGAATCCCTCTCTTTCCGGTTCCAGTGATGACTTGAATTTTTTTTATCTTTTCTTTCAAATTTCGAAAATATTTTTGCTTTATTTCTTATTTCAATATTCTATTTCATTTTCTATTTAATTTCTATTTTAATTATTTAAATAAATTAAAAAATGAATAATTTGAATATTTCATTTATTAATAGTTATTTCTAATTTCGAATTTTTCTTTTTATTTTTATTGAATATTTCATTTCTATTTAATATTTCTAGTTAAAAATTAAAATTTAAAATTTCTTTATTTATATTAATATTTCTATGACAAATTCTCTTTAAAATATTAATTTAAAACGAAAATATAGATTCAGATTCAAATCGAGATGTAGAATAGATAAAGACTGGGTAAAAAGAAATAACATACTTAAGAACATTTTAAAATCAACAAAACCCTTAGAATTTTTATTCTATTCTTCACGTCCAGGATTACGCCCAGGATCATTAGATAAAAACCCAAAGATGAAGAGAGAAACAAAGAATATAACTACTGTGTAAACAAAGAGTTTAAGAGTAAGCATTAGAAAATCTCCAAGATCTTTTTTGGTTTGGAAAAAAAAAATAGATTCTCTATTTTTATACCACATTTTCTATTTTAACACCAAGAAATGAAGTGATTTCTAGAAATAGAAATGAATTTTTCTAAATTCATTTGGAATAAGAGTCGAGTCTTTCTTATAATTTTTTTTCATAACTACAATTAGGGCGCTAATAGAATCTGGAATGAAAAAAAAGTTAAGAATGATAAAAATGGGGGTGATCAAAAATTCTCGCGTTTATACAATAACTTTAATGTTTGAATTAAGAGCTTAGAGTATAAGACTTATCTGATCTTCTCAATTACTATAATTTTTTTCTCGAATAAATCATGAATTATTTTAGGACAGTATTAAAATCTCATCGAAAACTTACAGCAGCTTGCCAAACAAAGGCTAATAGAAAAAAGAGTAAAGGGATTACTGGCATAACATCTACGATTGGATTCAAAAAAGCGTAGGCTTCAGGCAATTTTGTGAAGAAAAAATTGCTTGAATAAAGGGCAGAATTAAGACAGATACAAATTAAACTAAAACTATTAAGCATAACAAACATTTTGTTCTTGAAGATAATTGTATTTTGATTGATGACTAAGTTATTAATATGTTATTGATATAAAAATGAATCAAAAAAAAAGTAAGTTAGACGAAGAACCCTTCTTTATTTTTATTAAATTTATTGTGTTATTAAACTCACCCAATCAAAAATCCTTCAATTCTCAATTCTCAAATCAAAAAAGAATAGAGGAAATCATATTTTTATACAATATCTTAGTTGAATTATCTATTATGAGCAATCAATTCAGTTGAATTATATATCTACACATATGAAAATCCGAACAAGACGGTAATATATTTCCTAGATATTTGTATGTGAATTGACGAAGAACCATTATTAATATTATTTTTTATTAGTGTTGAATAGAAATATAAATGGGGCGTAGCCAAGTGGTAAGGCAACGGGTTTTGGTCCCGCTATTCGGAGGTTCGAATCCTTCCGTCCCAGATATTCTCTATAATCTATCATTCTATATAATCTATCAAATAAAAAAAAATGGCCCATCCCTTAATTTAACTTCGGTAACTTGACTTGAATTGCACTGCACCATATAAGATAGAATATCCAAAATGAATTCCAATGACAATTCTTTAGTCTATCTGATAAATAAGATGATCTTCGAGTATTTCGATACTGATTTTAGCACTCATTCTGAAAGAATAACAAAACAATTTCCAATTTTCCCCACATCAGTCTTTTTTATCGACTACTGCATTAAAAAAATTGGATATTTTTTTAACCAATTTCCTATTTATTTAAAATCATTAATGAGTTAATCCGAATCTGAATAGGTTTTTTTTATATTATGATGATAAAAATATTTTTAAAACAAAACCTTATTCAAATAATGATATCTAGATGGAAAATTTATAAATTGAATCTTTTTAATGATTTTTTAGGAGTCCGTGGAACTTGAATAAATGGCGGATAGGCAAATGCGTCCTAGGTACTCACTTGAAGACTTAAAAATAACTTATTTCATTTTTTTGTCTTATTTCTTGGAATATTCGAAAATTATCCAATAGAAATTAATAAATTAAAATTGGGGATTTCTATGTATTGGTTGAACCGATGACTATTCAGGATTCCCTAATAAAATGAATTACAGACTGGTTCAAAACGCAAGGACTGTTATAGTAAAACTTCGTTTGAAATGATATGGTAAAAAGCAACTCGCGACTTGAAGGACATGATCAACTATGGATTCTTACATCCACCTTATTATACCCTAATAAATAATATTTAAAATAAATATAAATAATATTTAAAATAAATAATATTTAAAAATAATAAAATATTAAAAAATAATATTAAATAATTAATATTAAATTAATTAATATAAAATAATAAATAATATTTATATATATAATATAGCATATAATTGGAATTTTATTATTATTTTTATTATTATTAAATAATATAATATTCTATATATATGTTTAATATTTAGAATATTATATAGTATAATATAGCTATAATATATATAGGAAGAGGAAAGGAATGAGAGTGCTCCTAACTCGACATCATTTGTTATATTTCTCGAAATCTCACTTTTTGTTGGGGTATAGTGTAAATCGAAATAGAAAGGATCCAATTCGAGCAAGTTTCAAATCCAAGAATAAAGTTTTTTATAATTCACCAAATTATTTTGATTCAAAAGTTCAAAAAGAAAGTATATGATGCAAGAATCAACCATTAATCTGATTCTTTGTTTGATAGAAAGAAATCACAAAAAGTGATATGTTGCATCCAGTTTGAAAGGATTAAAGACCACCGAAGTAATGTCTAAACCCAACGATTCAAGGGAAAGATAAAGGATCCTGGACCAGTGAAATATCGTTTTCAATTGTCTCAACAATTTGATCAGAATCAAGAGAAGAATCAAAATAGATTCTAAAAGAAACAAAAAGAAAGGCGATTAGAGATCACTCAATCAATGAAATGCTTAAAGGATTTCCTTTGACCTATTTAAAAGTTATCCAACTTGAGTTAAGAAAGTACAGATGATTTTTTTTTTTTAGAAAGATTCAAATCATAGTTTAATTGATTTGATCATTTTATGGATCTATTTCACACTTGAATTCTATACATAATACATACAAAATTTCAAATGATTTGCCTAGGAGGAGAAAACTTCTTATACGTTTCCGCTTATCGAATCCTTGCAATTGATTTGATGTTCAATGCCGAAAAGAAGGAAGAGATCTTTGGAAAAGTGGGTTTGTATCATTCGATAAAAAATAAAACCTATTTTAATGCTCCAGGTATTCTATAATTTCCTTATACTTATAAAAATATATCTATATATTTTATATCTATATATTGTAATATATTCTATATATTTTTCTATTTAGTTATATTTTTATTTGTATATTATTTTTCTATCTTTATATAGATATAGTATTTTTTTTACTATTTAATTTTGATTTCTATTTAATTTGAATTGAATTTGAGTAATTTATTTAGTTTTAGTATTTGATTTTTATTGAATTTTATTGAAATTCAATTTCAATTAATTCTTTTGTTTTCTTCAGTGTATATTTATTTATGAACTCAAGATATTCACATTGATATTGACAAGAATGTATCAAATAAATAGAATCCCATCTGAGGTAATGGGATTTTATCTGTCGATCTATTTATATCTGTTCTATCCATTAATTTGAATTGTTTCTTCATTCAAGCGATGGGTTTATTGGAGTTGTTGTGATATAAAAGTTTTTTTTGATTGAAAATATATAGAAATTTAATGTTCTAATCAGAATTCACATTTATTTATCAAATTAGATTTATTATATATTAGATTTATTATATATATTTTATTCTATATATTATATATTATAATATATATTATAATATCATATATTTATATAAATATATAAGTATAATATATATAAATCAAAAATATATAAGTAAATAAAGTCTTTAAATAAAAAATAAAATAAAAAATATATACAATGTATACCTATATAGGTAGAATAGGTATTCTAAGTGAATTTTAGTAGAATACTAAATAGAATATTCATTAAGTAGATAATATAACTAAAACTAAGAAATGGAAACAATAACTAAAAGTAAGAATAAATAACTAAAAGTAAGAATAAATAGGGTAATAGACGGGGGGTAATCTATAAAAAATTTTATGTTATCTATATTTTTTGATCTTTTTGTCTGTTCAGGATTTATTCTAAATTCTTAATATTTTATTTCTTGTTTTAATTTTTTGCTAGTTTAATGTTTTGATTGTGTCGTGTGATTAAATTGCTTGATTTTTTTTTTTTTTTTATTTCTATTTATTTTCATTTAGTTTGATTCCGATTGTATGGACATAATCGAATTTTTTTGGAGGGG